TCTAAAATTTGACTCCGTACCGCGGAAGGGTTCATTCGCACGCTTGAAAGATAGCCCAAAAATTCAAGGGAATAATTTGATAATTGGTTTAGATAAATCCTTCTTGGATGAAACCAGAGCGAAAAATGCCATTGCCAAAAAGTGACAAGATAAAATTGCCATTTATTCATGAAAAGAGATGTCCCCTTTGAAGCCAGAATGGATCTTCTTTGATACCTAATATAATGCATGAAAGGTTCCTTGACCAAGCACAAGTTCGCCCGAAAATCCTGAATCTTAACAAAGAAGGTCACAAGACGTTCTACTTTTACATAAAAATAGATTCGTTCAAGAAGAACTCCATAAGATGTTGATCGTAAATGAAAAGATTGGTTACGTAGAAAGACGAAAACAGATTCGTATTCACATACATGAGAATTATATAAGAATAAGAATAGTCTTTGATTTCTTTTTGAAAAAGAGGAGCCGGCTTTCGTTGGAATAATAAGACTATTCAAATTAGAATATTGGTCGAGAAAGACTCGTAATAAATGTAAAGAAGAAGCATCTTTTACCCAACAGCGAAGAGTTTGAACCAAGATTTCCACATGGACAGAGTGAGGTATTAGTATATCTAACACAAAATTTAAATGTGAAAAATTATCCTCTAAAAAGGGAAATATTGAATGAATTGATCGTAAATTCCGAGATTTTCCTATCTTGTTCTTTTTCCCTTCTAGACAAGATAGTAATTGTAGAGAAAATGGAATTTCGACAATAAAAGCAAATCCCTCTGATATGATTTGATAATACAAATTCTTGTTGCGCACCCAAAATGGATTTTGGTTAGAATCATTAGGAGAAATAATAAAATGATTTTGTTGATACATTCGATTAATTAATCGTTTCACAAGCAGTAAACTTGATTTACTGTCATAACCCGGATTTTCCGAAAAAATCGATCGACTCAAAGCACGATTATGAGCAAATACATAAATATACTCCTGAAAGATAAGTGGATATAGGAAGTCGTGTTGTTGAGATTTCTCTAGCTGTAAATATCTTTGGATTTCCTCCATTTGAAATTCGATTTGAATCAAAGGTAGAAGATTTTTGGGGTTATCAAATGATACATAGTGCGATACAGTAAAAACAAGGTATTCTAGTAAGAATAGATACCTCGGAGATAGGTAAACTTATCAACAGATTCTCTACCCTCTCTCTTTTCCATTCATTTAATTCGTCTATGTTATAGGATAACAAGATGGTTAGAAATCTTTTATTTTTTAAACCTAATCGCTCTTTTGATTTTGGAAAAAACTTTCTTTATCAATATACTGCTTCTTTTACACATACATCTTCATTCCATAATAGAGAATGTCAATAGTTAGGATTCATTAAAAAAGAGAATCCACTCGCAGAGGGAGAAGTACTTCCCGTACCAGACACTAATTTATTTTTAACGTCTAATTAGATCGGGAAATTATTCAAATTAAGAACAGAAGCTGGTTGCTTTTTCTTTACTGATAATTAATTGAAGTTGTAGGGCCTCTATCCATTTATTCATTCGACCCAACTTTTGTTCCGTTCCAAGAATTAGAACAAGGTTTTGTACCAATCCGATAAGAATGAAATATCCTCAGAACTCTCCATTGATGCGACATGCTATTTTTTCCACCTATTCCCTTTCAGGATCAGTCGCGGTCTTCCAAAGTTTACCGATGGTATGGACGAATTCGTCACTTCATCCAAATGTGTAAAAGATTCTAGCCGCACTTAAAAGCCGAGTACTCTACCGTTGAGTTAGCAACCCGAAGAAAATATAGATTAAACAAAACTTCAACACGGGGGTGTATAGATACAATCAGAATCAAAATAAATTGAATTGAATTTAAACAAAGAGAAAATCAATTATACGAGCTAATCAAACCGTTGAGTTAACAAATCTAAAATCTAGAAAAAAAAAGATTTTCTAATGGATTCGTAATGGGTTCGAACACATAAAGATGAATTGATTAGATTAAAATACAAAAAATTTTCAGATAAAAGAAAGAAAGATACAGAATTATCAAAATCGATAGAGCATCTCTTATGTTATCTAGCTTTTTTCAATCAAATAATCAAATCAAAGGCTCTTGTATCAAAGAAAGCATCATTTGAATAAGATAAAGTAAAAAACTATGGGACAGAAATAAATAGACCCGGCTCGCTTATCATAATGAATTATATTTCTTCAATACACTATTGTCAATATAAATGTTGAGAAAAGAATACAGTTCAAAAAATAAATTGCATTGTTAAATTGAAATTCTTTCAATTTAACAATGCAATAATATTCAAAATTGTCTTAAATTGGGACTACATATCTAATCTACATATTACATAGATAGAATAGAAAAAGTATAAATGGAAGAATAAAAAAAATATCGGATTTGATTTTTTAGTCCATAATGCATTTCATCGATCTAAGTGGAATAAGCAAAGCAGATTCCTTTTCCTTATTGGTTAGATTGGTTAGTCAAGTTCCAACAAAAACCACACAATTGAATAAAGGCAAAGGATCAATAAATGCAAAGGAAATGTCCGAATTTTTTATTTATAAGATCAATATAATCAATAAACTCAAAACTAAGGTTTTGTAGTTCTAGACTATCAGATTCGATGCAAACAATGATAAATAAATATGAATATAGCAGAACAAGGTGGGCTCAAAAAAATAGAGAAAAATTAGACAAAGTTGTATCCAAGTCGCTGCCGATTTCTTTAATTTAATCGAATTTCATTTCATTAGGCGGAAGTTCCTTAAAAACTTCTGCTTTCTTTAAAAGATTCTGAACGGTTCCTGTGGGTTGAGCACCTTTTTCAAGAAAATATAGAATAAGAGGAACATTTAAATAAGTTTGATTCTTCATTGGATCATAAAAGCCCACTTTTCGAAGATCTTTTCCTTCTCTTCGGGATCGAACATCAATTGCAACAATTCGATAGACGGCTCATTGGGATAGATGTAGATGAACAATACCCCCCCCCCAGAACCGTATAGGAAGTTTTCTCCTCGTACGGCTCGAGAAAAAATGATTTGATTCGCGGTTTTGTCTATATATGCAATTTTTTATCTATATATGCAATATATGCAATTCGAGTAAATTAAATGACAAATGGGCCTATAAAATAAATTAGACCATGATTTCAGTCTTTTTTCTTCCTGAAAATAAAAAACAAACCATTCGTACTCATAACTCAAGTTGAATAACTCTCAAATAGCTCAAAGGAAAAATCTTTAGTCAATTTCATTTATTGAGTAGTCTTTACTCCCTTTTGTTTGTTGTTTGTCTCATTTAAACTATTTCAAATTCTATTTGGATTCTTTAGTGTGATCCAATTATTGAGAATATCAAGACAATTTAATTATTTAAAATTAGAATCTTAAATAATTTCTTATTAAAGGGTGTTTCCTTGTTCTTAGATCCTTTATTTTATCCTTATTTTTAATCATTAGGTTTAGACATTACTTCGGTGCCTCTGTAATCCTTTCAAAATGGCAGCAACATACCCCTTTTTGATTTCTTTCTATCAAAGAATCCTATGCACATTTAATTCGCGCGTGATACACTTTGAATCGAAAAATCTTGATCAATTTCAGCAAGTTTTGCTTTTGAATTGGAAACTTGATCAAAGTGGATCCTTTCGATTTCTATAGATGTTCCATATATTTACGAAGTTGTTCCAATTGATTGGTATTAACCCTAGATCCTTGCCCCCGAGAAATGAATTAATACTTTCTCTTCGAGCTCCATCGTGGACTATTTACAACCCAACAAAAAAACGGAGGGTTCAAGTGTAACAGAACAAACAATGTCGAGCCAAGAGCACCCTCATTCCTAGACAAATAAAAAATGGTGGATGTAAAAATCCACAACGGATCGTGTCCTTCAAGTCGCACGTTGCTTTCTACCACATCGTTTCAAACGAAGTTTTACCATAACATTCCTCTAATTTGGAAGCGGTATGGAGTTGATTCAATTATGGAATCATGAATAGTCATTGGTTCGGCTGTCCATAGATATAAACATCGTAATCTATACTTTTCTTCTATTTCTATATAAGAATAGATGATATGTAGAACGGTTTTTTTCTGAAAAAAGTCTTAGCAAGATAGCATTTTGAGCATATTTTTAACATAAACATATATATAATATATAGAAATAGAAAGAAATCAAAATAGAGAAAGGAATCGGTTTTTAAATTTGCACCCTCAAGTGGCTCAATAGGATAGCTAGGATAGCTAGGATAGATTCAAAGATTTCCTACTTTTTAATAAATTATTATTTATTAAAAAAATCTTTCTATCTTTATAAATTGAAAAAGTTTCTTATCTAGACATCATTATTTTTATTAAATTAATTGGATTTAATTTGAAGAAAATTGGATAATTAAGTACCCCCTTTGATCTTCCGATGAAGATCGGCCTTTCTTTTTGAATTGATTCATCACTGACTTGAATTTCAAATAGAACTTGGAAATAGATCAAAGAAAAGCAGAAAGATTCTTTTATATATTTCATAAAAAAATGATGTAAGTTAAGATTTGAATCTTTCTGCTTTTCATCGGATTATGAAAATCAAAACAAAAAATAGAATAGGGGGGGGTTTCGTATCTATCAGATAGACTGAACAGTTGTCACTGTTATAAATATTCTATAGAATATCTATACTTTTCGTTTCAAAAATTTAAGGATTACAAATCTTTTTCACAAAAACCAAAAAATTCTTTTCATTGAACTAGAACAGTACATGTCATATAAACTAAACATTTCCTCATTTTTCATTTTTATATAATTATTTTAGATGATTAAAATGTATTTGGTTTAAGATCGAGTTGAGTCATATTTCAATAATCGACTAAGGAATAGGATAAATCGCCCCGCCTCCGTCGTTAGAGTTAAACACGAAATGCCTAAATCAAATGAGATTCAACGAAAAAACATTGGATCCATAACATATTTCTATATAATATCAAATTGTTAATGAAATTAGAACAGACACACAAATATAGATCAACTCCATACACACCCCCTACTTCTTTCGACTTTCTATGGGAATAATGGGGCATAAAAATAGATCTCCACTGGGACGGAAGGATTCGAACCTCCGAATAGCGGGACCAAAACCCGTTGCCTTACCACTTGGCCACGCCCCATTTCAATTTCTAATCGACACTAAGAAACAATAATATTGTTATTGGTTGTTTGTCAAGTCCAGCCAAAATATCTATATATCTTATATATCTATAGAATAGATTGGTGTTAAGATTTTGATACATATAGATATAGAATTCAACTTAATTTATTGATCATTACATAGAATTCAATTAAGATATTGTATGAAAGTATGATTTCTTCTATTCTCCTTTGAGAATTGGAGGATTTTTGATTGGGTGGATTCAAAGAAAAAGAAGGATTTTTTGTCTACCTTAACTTACTTTCTTTTTCCTTATATCAAACACGCAACCAAAATACAATTATCTGCAAGAACAAAATGCCTGTTATGCTTAATATCATTAGTTTGATCTGTATTTGTATGAATTCTCCCCTTTATTTTTATTCGAGTAGTTTTTTCTTCGGCAAATTGCCCGAAGCCTATGCTTTTTTGAATCCAATCGTAGATGTTATGCCAGTCATACCTCTATTTTTTTTTCTCTTAGCTTTTGTTTGGCAAGCTGCTGTAAGTTTTCGATGAGATCTTGAATAATAATATCCTAGAAAATGCATGATTTCCTCGAGAAAAAATTATAACAATTGAAAAAATAAGATAAGTTTTAGAGTATGAACCCTCGATTCACACACTGAAATTCGTGGGTAGTCGCCACAAATTGGGCTTACCCCCATTTCCTCATTTTTGACCCTTTTCCAATAGAAGACCCTAACCCTATTTAGGGTCTCCCACAATATCTAATTTGGATATAAACGGAATTTTTTGTTAATGAAAAACAAATGAATTTGTGACAATGCATTTCTAGAAAAACCTCATTTCTTGGTGTCAAAATAGGATATTATAGGATATGTGGTAGAAAAATGGAAGATCTATTCTCTTTTTTTTTGCAAAAAAAAATCATCTTGGAGATTGTGTAATGCTTACTCTGAAACTCTTCGTTTATACCGTAGTGATATTTTTCGTTTCTCTCTTTATCTTTGGATTCCTATCTAATGATCCGGGGCGTAATCCGGGACGTGAAGAATAAAATACATAAGGGGTTTCCTAGTATTTTCTCTATTCCACACGTTTCAATAAGAGTTTCCAAATTTGAAAAAAAAAATCAATTCATCAACGGAAACGGAAAGAGAGGGATTCGAACCCTCGGCACGAATAACTCGTACAACGGATTAGCAATCCGACGCTTTAGTCCACTCAGCCATCTCTCCCAATTGAAAAAGATAATTACTACATTACAATTACATATATATATAATACAATTACATATAATGTAAGGAATCTTGCTTTCTCTCTTCTTTCTCTATTCTATTATATCTTTCTCTATTCTATTATATATAGAGAGATCCACAAATCAGGAATTTCCTTTATCTAAAAGATGGGCTCGACCACGCGAACAATCGAACTAAAAAAAATAAGCAAGACCTCCGTTGATTTTATTTGAAAGGCACTTCTTATTCTCATGGCCCGGCCTAGCCGGGCTTTTTTTTGTTCCAACGAATTAAAGACCTTTTTTATTATTTTTTATTATAATATAATTATATTATTAGTTATTATATTCAATTGATATATTCATTCAATTGATATATTCAATTGAATATTTTATATTCAAGCAACAACAATAAAGAAGAAAAACTATGTTACATTCTGTTATATTTTATCGAACTAAAAAATAAACTATCGATTCTTCCACTCTTCCAATCTGTTATGATTTTAGTGTTTTTTTTTTGATCCTTATCTTCTTCCGCAAAAGAGAAAACTTGAGTTATTTAATTTAAATTAAATGAAGCTTCTTTTTCTCCCCGTAAAAAAGTTCAACACTCTCATTTTGATGCTTCTTTGATGATCCTATCTTTCAACCCTCTTTTTGACAAAAGGTCCATTTGTATACAATAATCGTATTGTAGCGGGTATAGTTTAGTGGTAAAAGTGTGATTCGTTCTATATAACCCTTACATAGTTAATTAATAGGTTAATTAATAGTTAAAGGGTCTTTCGGTTTTATCCATATTCCGACCAAAAACTTTATTTCTTAAAAGGATTTAATCCTTTAACTCTCAATGATAAATTCGAGAAAAAAATACGAATTCTCTTGATTTGTATCCACGAGTCACTTATAAAGTGAAAAGGTGGATTATGAAATTGCGAAACATAATTTGTGAATTGGACTAAGACTTCCAATTGAATAAGTATGAGTAAAGGATCTATGGCTGAAGATAGAAAAGAAATTTCTAATCGTAACTAAATCTTCCACTTTTTCTTTCTAAAGTAAAGTCTAAGGAAAGAAATTGAAGCAAAATAGCTATTCATC